TATCCATGACTGTTTATGTCTCTAGCACGAACACTTGATGAAATGTGGAGGGAAGTGGGGTAAATGGCCGATACTACTGGAAGGATTCCTCTTTGGATAATAGGTACTGTAACAGGTATTCTTGTGATCGGTTTACTAGGTGTTTTCTTTTATGGTTCATATTCTGGATTGGGTTCGTCCCTCTAGTAATCGAATGAATTGAGTTGTAGACATCAAAGCATAAGAACTCAACGGGATTTCCTTCTTTGTTTGTCTGATTCAAGGGGGAGGGGCCCGTTGAGTTCTTAAGAATCATACTCTTTTTTTTGTCTAAATGAGAAATCCCTTTTCTTCCGTTTCAAAAAACTCCACTTTCTGGTGATGCTTTTGAAAAATGAACTCCAGTGATTGATTCAGAACATCGCCTCCCTGATAGTATCTATGCGTACTTTCATTTAAAAGTTAGAAGAAAGAAGGAATCACTCAATTTCGTGGATGTGGGATGATAGAATCTATATTTTGTAGATTAGATATCGGGTAAATACTTTCTATACTATTCTATACTAATAGAACTTTACTCCTTATTTGCATTTTGACTCTTTTGATTTTAGTATCTCATCAAAATGCAATTTTTTGAAGTTCATGCAATAAGTTATATTTAATGAATTGCCCTCTTGTTTTTTTATTTGCCCACTACTTCTTATACTTAGAATGTTGCGTAAAAAATAAAAAAGGGTTCCGGTAAATCTGTAAAAAAAGACTAGGAATATTTGAAAAAGCGCATCAAGAATCATTTCTCTTCGGCACAAGAAGGGGGTGTAGCAAATTCCCTTTCTTGTGCCTAAGGCTGGGAAGACGAAAAATCCTTTTACAAACTTGATGTCAAAAAATCCGCAAGTCTAGAAATTCATTTCAGCCAATTGAACCTTCTCGAACTGTTTCTTTTTAAGAACCAAAAAGATTTGTGCCAAAATAACAGATGCCAAGAAGAATAAAAGGCCTTGGACACGTAATGGATCTTGAAGTACTATTTCCGTATCCCCCTGACCAAATCCGCCCACATTAGGATTACTCGTTAATGGTTGATCAAATTTCAGGGATTCCCCCTCTGAAATAAGAAGTTCTGGTCCTGGGGGGATAATATCAACCACTTGACGTCCATCCGGATCTGTTATGGTTATTTCATATCCCCCCTTCTTTTCTTTTCGTATGATTTTCCTTACTATACCCGCTGCTGTAGCATTATAAACTGTATTGTTACTCTTGCTCCCGTCAGGATAAATCTGACCCCTTCCCCTGTTCCCGCCTACGTATATAGGATATTTTAAGAAGTGAACATCTTTTTTAGTAGCGGGGTCAGGGGAAAGAATAGGAAAGGCAATTTCACTATATTTCTGACCGGGGACAGGGCCTATCACAAGAATATTTTTTTTATTAGGGCGATAGCTCTGAAAAGACAAATTTCCTAGCTTTTCCTTCATCTCGGGAGAAATACGATCGGGGGGAGCTAATTCAAAACCTTCCGGTAAAATAAGAACAGCCCCTACATTCAAACCCCCCTTTTTACCATTAGCAAGAACTTGTTTGAGTTGCATATCATAAGGAATTCGAACAACCGCTTCAAATACAGTATCAGGAAGTACCGCTTGCGGTACCTCAATATCCACGGGCTTGTTAGCTAAATGACAATTGGCACATACAATACGCCCCGTCGCTTCTCGTGGATTTTCATAACCCTGCTGTGCAAAAATGGGATATGCATTTGAAATGGCCGTCTGAGTTATGATATATATCACGAGCGATACGGAAATAGATCGAGTAATCTGTTCCTTTATCCAAGAAAAAGTATTTCTAGTTTCCATGGTTCAAACGTTGATACCAAAATTTCTACAATAGGTGGGGTAAGTCACTAATATAGTTCCCTATCCACGATTCTGTTAGTTACTGGAATAATATAGGATTCATCCTGAAGATGAGTAAAAATAGAAAGCATAAATTTTCAACGCTTTGTTTATGTACAACTACAAAGTTGCAAACCTTCGAATTGGATTAGATTAATATGAGTGGATCCGTTATCAGTCATTCATTGAATGATAAATAACTACAAGTGACGGAGATACGCGATTTAAATAACGGAAAATCCAATATTTAAAAACTGTATCAAGAATGACTGGAAAAGTGGAAACAAGACCCGATATGATTTGATCATTCTGAACAAATCCAAAATCTTTGTAGACAGAGCCAATCAGTAATTCCCAACCGTGGGGTGAATGGAATCCGATACATAAATCGGTTACTAAAAGAATACAAAAAGCTTTGACTGTGTCGCTTAGGTTATATAGGAATTCCTGGGCCCAAGAGTTAAGAATAACAAGTTCTTCGTTACCCAAAATAGAATAACCACTGAGAATAACAAAACAGATTATGTTTATTGAGAAGTGAAAAATCGTATGGATACGATCTTCGTTGTGTATCTTGATTAATTGGATCGTTTCTTTTTGTATTCCTAGAGGTATAGGAAGCTTGTATAGACGTGTCTCCGAGTATTCTTCGATCATTTCGTCCAAGACGAAGAGTTCCTCTAATTCTATGAATTTTTCTAGAATACCCCTTTCTTGAATATCATTCAAAAAAATTTCGGATTGACCGGCATTCCACGAATTAGTAACCCAAGATTCCAGACTTTTTTTAAATGAGAGAGAAAGCCACCAAGGAAAAAATACTATAGATACAAGAGGAGTGGATGCTTTCTTTTTTGCCATTTTTTCATCTGTGAATTGTTAATCAACCCACTTCATTCGTCGACTCTATGTGATCGAATCCTTCTTTCACGCATGAGTTCTATACAAGGTATGGAACCTATTAATTTAATCTATTTTATTTGTGATTTTTATATTAGTCTTTTAATCTCGAAAGACTAGAGAAATCGACTAAAAATCAATCCATTTCCAATGAAGAAATACTAAAAAAATAAAGTTTCCCGATATCTCAATTGGGCAAATTCGAAACAACTGTCTCCTTTCAATGAATGACTCAAAGAAACGCTTTACCTTTTTGGTTATTAAGGAACACAAAAGAAAGGAGAAAATAAAACGTCGAGTGACAAAAATAAAGAATTTCGTTTTGTAATTGTTCCGCCCGCTTTGGCTCGAAATGACCCTTCTGATGAAACTTCACTTAGGTTATAGGTTATGTTATAGAAAAAAGAGAGGATTCTTGCATTTTTTCCACAAAACACCCATTTCCCATTTTTTTTTTCAAAATACTTCAATTGGTACACGCAAGAAATAGGCCAATTCAGCAGCTTTTTGTTCAATTTCTCGTGGAGTCAAATTCTCATCAGTACGAGTTAAGGGAATGGCCCCCTGGCCCCGGATGTCCATATAAAGGACACGACGGGCATAAATACCCTCTTGAACTTCTATTCTAATGGACTGAATATCTTTTATAAGGAATCGGAGGAATATGCGACGATTTTTTCCAGGAAATCCCCACCGAAAAATGCACACTATGCCTTTCTTTCTATCGAATCGATCATAACCGCTGCCTACATTCCAGGAAATTGTGCACCACAAATAGGAACTAATAAAGAGACCCGCGATCCCGTAGAAAGACATCACGATACCTTGTGGAAAAAAAATGATTTGCTGAGACGGAAAAAAAGATATTAAATTTCTACCAAGATAACTGGAAGTTCCAACCAATAAGAATCCTAATGAACCTAAAAAAAGGATAAAGGCCCAGCAGAAATTACTTATTTTTCGAGACTCCATTATAAATTCTATCCATATATGTTCTGATCGCCAATTCATACTTGATCCGATTTTATTTTATTGGAATTGAGAGAAACCCTCAAATTAATTTGACTTTACCTTTTTTGTTTTGTTTCCGAAGTAACTCTCATCAACTAGCACTAGTTTGATGTGAACCTTTAGGAGTAATTCATCAAATTACTTAGATCTAATCTAAACTAAAAAAATAACATACCCTTCATATGATCCCACTATACATATAGATCCGAGGACTTTTTATTTCAGCCATCCAGCGATCCTGGTCGATTTGAAAACGGCTAGAATTCATTTACCCATATATTATTATGTTTCTGCAGGTATAAGAGTCCTTTACTTTATGCCTTTATGTTTGGCAGAAATCACAGCTTATATCATATTTCGCTAAATAGATATCTGTGTTAGTTATGATGTAAGTCTAAGTTTTTGAAAAAAAAAATAGAACAGATGGGGTCCATCAGGTCTAAACAATCTTGTTTTCTTGAACATGAAGAGATAAAGAAGCCATTGCAATTGCCGGAAAAACTAGGCCTACTAAAGGCACAAAAAAAGCGGGAAGGTTCATAGAATGGGTACCTCGATTTATTGTTCGTACCTGTTATTATTATTTATAAATAAAGATATCTTATAATAATTATAATTAAGAATTTTGATTATTATTTAACTATAACTATAGTCAATCCTTAGTATAGATCTAAGTATCTATATATCTATATCTAATTGAGGATATAGAAGAAAACGTAGAGCTAAATAAATCAACCTATTCATCTTTGTACATAGGCCGCCAAACAAAATTCCTATTTCCTTTAATTTTAATTCCGAATAAACTAACTACTCCTTTGCTACAAATAATTGAACTTAGCCCTCTATTTAGTTTTGATTTACATTTTTAGTCAAAGGAAAGAAAGCGTGGAGCTTTAATAACTCAGTCAGAACACTTTTTAAAAACTTACGTGGTACGATTAGGTCGAATAATCCCTTCTCGAATAAAGGTTCAGTCTCTTGCGAACCTTCGGGTACTTCTATATTCAATGTTTGTTCAATTACTCTTTTACCCGCAAACGCAATGTAAGCATTGGGTTCGGCAATAATGATATCACCCAACATACCAAAACTAGCCGTCACCCCACCAGTAGTAGGAGATGCAAGGATTGATATATAAAATAACTTTTTATTTAATTGATACTCATGTAAAGCAGACGATATTTTAGCCATTTGCATCAAGCTCACACTTCCTTCTTGCATGCGCGCCCCCCCGGAAGCACACACTATAATAAGGGGTAGAAAATTATTGGTAGCGTATTCAATCAAACGGGTGATTTTTTCCCCGACTACGGATCCCATACTGCCCCCCATAAACTCAAAATCCATAAACCCAACTGCTACGGGAATGCCATTTAGTTCGCCTATGCCTGTTTGAATAGCCTCGGGTAATCCCGTCGTTGCTTGATAAGCATCAAGACGATCTTTATAAGGTGGTTCGTCCTGAAACTCAATGGGATCTAGAGAGACCATGTCTTCGTCCATAGGATCCCAAGTATCCGGATCGATCGAAAGCTCTATTCTATCTGAACTATTCATTTTCAAATGCCATTCACAGTGTTCACAAATATTCAGTTTTGATATAAAAAATCTCTTATAATTTAATCCATAACAATTATCACATTGAACCCACAAATGCCTAAATTTGCTAGCTGGGTCAATTTCATAGTTATCATCAGTTTCATCGTTATCATTAGAACTATGTTCTGTATCATTAGAACTATCTTCTGTATGATTAGAACTAACTTCTCTATGATTAGAACTATCTTCTAGAGTTAAATCACTATCTTTCGCCTCGATATCATTAGAACTATCTTCTGTATCATTAAAACTATCTTTAAAACTATCTTCTGTATCATTAAAACTATCTTCTGTATCATTAGAACTATCTTCGATATCATTAAAACTATCTTCTAGAATTAAATCACTATCTTGCGCCTCGATATCATTAAAACTATCTTCGATATCATTAAAACTATCTTCTAGAATTAAATCACTTTCTTGCGCGTGGGTTCGTATACCCGCCGAACCCTCCGTTTCACCATCCGAACCCTCCATTTCGACATCCGAACCCTCTATTTCTCCATCCCAACACTCCATTTCGACATCCGAACCCTCCATTTCGACATCCGAACCCTCCATTTCGACATCCGAACCCTCTATTTCTCCATCCCAACCCTCTGTTTCGACATTATTTCGACTTTCACCACAAATGTGCCTATAAATGTAACTATCACTGCAATTATCGATATCACCTACCATGGAAGTAGCGATACGGATTTCAGACTGAAGATAACTCTCAATGCAACTATTAATATAATTATTCCAACTATATTGAGTATCGTTATTAGAGCAGGTATCTTCACTCGTAGATTCATTATGCAAATAACTAGAATCCCCAAAAGAACTTTCGAGTTCACCCGGATTGTTGTCAATCTCAAAAATTTGATTTTCACTATCAAAATATATGGAATAACTGTCTCCATTTCTATCCTTAACCAAAAAGGATACATTGGAGATGAAATTCCGAATGTCTTTGACGCCGAATAAACTATCAACATTACTGTAACTAGAATCGTCACGACCCCCACAACTCTGAATATTTTTAGTTGTATCTTTTCTATTAGAATCTTCAATTTCACCGGTATTTTCAATAGGACCAAGACTGTCCATTGATTTATTTAGCCCGCACTTGCGCTCTAACTCCTTCTTAAACAACATCGAATTAAACCACCACCTTTCCATAGAGTTTTCTTGCCCCCTATTTGTATGAAACTACAATAGATGAATAGTCATTTGATCAAAAGTTCTTTATTTGAATATCTTCTTTCCTATTAGACTAAACATAGAAACCCAATCGCTAGCATTGTTTATTAACTAATAATAAAAATAAGAAAAAGGTAATAGGTGTGAGTATTGAAAAAAAAATTATCTTTTTTGGAAATCCGGAGTAATACTTCACTATACGCTACTATACACTATACACTACTATACACTATATATGAATATGATATGAGGGAATCTGTTGTCATTATAAATACAATGATAAAGAGCGCTTTTTCTTATGTCGTATCAAATTCGCATCGAAAAAAAAATATTTTATAAATCATTTTTTTCGTAAAATTTCGGCTAATAACGTAATAATTTTCAGGTTCTATTCCACCAATATGGAAAGAAAAGGACAATATACAGGATGGGTAGAAAGAATTGTGATACTTGGCTTGATTCAGGAAAACTGCAGGATATAAAAGAATAGACCAATCCCAAAGATCTGTAGATTAATTGTGGATCCAAGACAACAATAGAAAGATTTGAGCCTTATATTTTTTATTTCAAATCTTCTATATCTAGACTATATCTGACTATATCTAGATAAGTATGTATTAATATTAAAATTAATAAAATTTTTTATTAAATAATAATAATAAAAAAAAAAAAAAATCTTTGTATTCGGCTCAATCCTTTTAGGAAAAGATTGGGCCGAGTTTAATTGCAATTCAACTAAGATAACAAAAAGTAATTACAAAGTATCCACTGCTTGAAAATTAAATCTGATCTCCTTCCATACCTCACAAGCAGCCGCCAGTTCAGGACTCCATTTGCTAGCCTCACGGATAATTTCATTACCCTCAACAGCAAGATCGCGCCCTTCATTACGAGCTTGTACACATGCTTCTAGAGCTACTCGATT